TAGCAATTGACTCCGTACCACTGAAATATTCGGTCGTATGCTTGAAAGATAACCCAAAAAATCAAAGGAATGCTTGGATAATTGGTTTATATGGATTCTTCCTGGTTGAAACCATACATAAAAATGACATTGCCAAAAATGGACAAGATAATATTTCCACTTATTCATCAGAAGAGGAGTATCTTTTGATGCCAGAATCGATTTTCCTTGATATCTAACATACTGTATAAAAGGATCCTTGAAGAACCATAAGGTGGCCGGAAAATCGTTAGCAAAGACTTCTTCGACAGGATATTTTATTTTTTCATAAAAACGTATTCGCTCAAAAAGAATCCCAAAAGAGGTTAATCGTAAATGATTAGATTGGTTACGGAGAAAAAGTAAAATGGATTCGTATTCACATACATAAGAATTATATAGGAGCAAGAATAATCTTTGATTACTTTTTGCAAAAATGGATTTTTTTGGAGTAATAAGAGTATTCCAATTATAATACTCGTGAAGAAAGAGCCGTAATAAATGCAAAGAAGAGGGATCTTTCACGCAGTAGCGAAGGGTTTGAACCAAGATTTCCAGATGAATGGGGTAGGGTATTAGTACATCTGATGCATAATTTAAATGTGGAAATTTGTCCTCGAAAAAAGGAAATATTGAATGAATTGATCGTAAATTATAAGATTTTACGGTTTCTGTCTCCTTTAAGGAAGATACTAATCGTAGGGAAAACGGAATTTCCACAATGACTGCAAATCCCTCCGATATTATTTGAGAATACAAATTTTTGTTGTACCCAAAAAATTTATTTTGATTCGAATCATTAACGGAAATAAGAAAATGATTCTGTTGATACATTCGACTAATTAAACGTTTTATAATTAGTAAACTAGATTTCTTGTCATAACCTACATTATCCAACAAAACGGATCTATTTAAACCACGATCATGAGCAAGTGCATAAATATACTCCCGAAAGATAAGTGGGTATAGGAAGTCATGTTGCTGAGATCTATATAATTCTAAATATCCTTGAAATTCTTCCATTTAAAATTCAATTTGAATCAGAAAAGAAATAGGTGATTTATTGGGTTATCAAATGATACATAGTACGATACAGTCAAAACAAGGTATTTCTATTATAGTAAGAAAAAATTAGATACCTCGGAAACAAGTCAAACTCATCAACGGACTCTCCAGACCCTCCCTTTCCATATAATAGATTTATGTTCATTTATAGGATAACAAGATAGTTAGAAGCCCTTTATTTTATCAATCCAATCGCTCTTTTGATTTTGAAAAAAAAAATCTCTTTATCAATATACTGCCTTCTTCTACACATTTATCTCTACCCCATAAAGGGGAATAGCTAATAGTTAGGACTCATAAGAAATTTCTAATCCACTCATCGGAAAAGCTTTTCCCGCATTAAGCACTAATATATTTTTAACGTCTAATTAGATGGGGTAATCATTCAAAAATGAAGAACAGAAGCTCGTTACTTTTTATTTCCCTAGAATTGGAACCTCTAGTTAAGGCTCTACCCATTTATTCATTCGACCCCCCAAAAAAATTATTTTTTAAAAATGGAATTTAAACAATTGAAATAAGATTTTGGACCTATTCAGTAAGAATGAAATATTCTCAGAATTATCCTACGACATGCTGCTTTTTCCATTCATTCCTTTCAGGATCAGTCGTGGTCTTACAAACTCTACCGATGGTATGGACGAATCTGTTGCTTCATACAAATGTGTAAAAGATGCTAGCCGCACTTAAAAGCCGAGTACTCTACCGTTGAGTTAGCAACCCAAATAAACAAATTAGAATGTGTAGATACAATCAGAATCCCAATAAATAACGAAATTGAATGGTACAACACAATCAAACCATTAAAAAAAAAACTCTAACTGAACATAATAAAAATGAACAAATCCGACGAAAATACAAAAAATTCTCAAATAAAAGATAAAATAAGGATAAAGTCAAAGATTTTCAAATATTTATAGACCGCCTCTTGTCTCTCTTCTCTATATATTATATTATCCATTAATTAGTATATATCGAGTTTAATTGATTAAAATCTTAATCAAAAAATACTTCTTGTATGACAGAAAATATAAGAGCCTATTATTTGAATGAAATAAAATCTATGGAACAGGGATAAATAGATCCATTTATCCACGATCGGATTATATTTATTTGATACACTGTTGTCAATATGAATATTGAGAAAAGCATACGTATACAAAAGAGAAAACAAATTCTAAATCGAACTAACAATTCCGATTTCAATCAATTAAAATTAATCAAATTCAAATTATTTAAATTGAAATATAAAAAAAAACGAAGGACTTGTGTTGGATTGGCACTATATATAATATAGGTGGAAGACTAAATTAAGGAAGACGGTGAAGAAGTAGAAAAAAATGAGGTTTATTCAATAACTAAAATAAGCAGATTTAGTCCTTTGTTTTTTTTGTTCATAGAGTTCCAACGAAAACGGGGGTAATGTCAAATTTTTATGTCTATAGACCCCATTACTTCTACGTCATTTCTTATTTATTCACTTGATCTTTTTTTCTATTTTATTTTATCAATTGAATTTTGTTTGTTGATTAAGGCGAAGTTCCGTAAAAACCCCCGCCTTTTTTGAAATATCATGAACAGTTCCTGTAGGTTGAGCGCCTTTTTCAAGGAAGTATAGAATAGCAGGAACATTTAAATAGATTTGATTCTTTATCGGATCATAAAAACCCACTTTCCGAAGATCTCTTCCCTCTCGTCGGGATCGAACATCAATTGCAACGATTCGATAAATGGCTCATTGGGATAGATGAAGAATACCCCCCCTAGAAACGTATAAGAAGTTTTCCCCTCGTACGGCTCGAGAAAATTCGAAATTATGTCTATGTATAGAATTACAATATCAAATATATCCATAAAATCATCAAATTAATTAGACTATTGATTTTAGTACTTTTTTTCTTATTCTTTCTTACCCAACAAAAAAGAAAATTAGTCGTATTTGCACCCTCATAACTCAAGTTGGATAACTCTGAAATAACTCAAAAGAGAAACCTTTTAGATATTTCATCTATTGAGCGGTCTCTAACCCTTTAATTGTCTGTCTTCTTTAGAATCCATTTTGATTCTTTTCTGATCTAGTTGTTAAGACAATTGAAAATGGTATTTCCTTGTTCCAGGATCTTTGCCTTGAATCATTGGGTTTAGACATTACTTCGGTGATCTTTAAATCCTTTCAAAACGGCAGCAACATACCATTTTTTGTGATTTCTTTCTGTCAAAGAATCATACGAATGTTTGATTCCTGCGTAATACACTTTCCTTTTGATTTGATCGAAAGAGTTTTACCAATTTCAACAAACTTTCCTTTTGAATTGGAAATTTTCTCGAATAGGACCCTTTAAGTTTATGTATCGAAAATATACTTACGAAGCTGTTCCAATTTATTGATTGATACTAACCCTAGATTCTTGCCCCTGAAAAATAAATAAATACTTTCTACTCGAGCTCCATCCTATACTATATTATATCACACCCCCCCCCCAAAAAAAAAAGAGAGTTACAGCGGAACAGAACAAATGATGTCGAGCCAAGAGCACTTTCATTCCTATATAACATATAAAAAAATGGTGGATGTAAGACTCCACAGCGGATCATGTCCTTCAAGTCGCACGTTGCTTTCTACCACATCGTTTTAAACGAAGTTTTACCATAACATTCCTTCAGTTTGGAACCCATATGTAATTGATTCAATTATGGAATCATGAATAATCATTGGTTCGGATATAGATTAATAGAATTTAATATTGGAAATTCTATAAAAATAATTTTTTTTTTTTTTCTTATTTACTTATTTATATTTATATCATTCTAAATTTTCGAATATTTTTCGATTATTGTAAAATCAAATTAGTTAACTAAATTATAACTAATATAACACGAATAAATAAATATAATACGAAGAAACAAGTTATTTTGAATCTGTATCCATAATAGTGGTAGCATAAATTCAACAATTTCACACTTCTTCAAGTACCAAGAACTCATAGGAGTTCGTTACAAAGATTGAATTGATTGAAAAATCTCCTATCCGATATAATTATTTGCATTTTGCATAACATAAAGTTTTACAGCAAGGACCTTTCGTTTTTTATCATCAGTAAGAGAGAGAGAAATTCATATTGGATTAAACCATCTGTGATTAAAAAAAGATAGATAAAAAAACACTGATGTAAGGGAGAAATTTTATGTTGTTATTTTTTCATATTTATACTGTAAAATCGTTTGCGTGTTATTTGAACTCAATTAAATTTGTGAAAAAGATATGATTCCGCGGATTATGAAAAAAAAATAATAATAATCACATTCTATACCAATATTCTACTCTTAATACAGAAGGCTGTTCGAAAAGGCAATCTTTTATATATATTTTATTATGATATATTTTATATATCAAAATAAAATTATAAATATATTATATTTATATTAATTATAAATATATTCTATTAATATTATATTAATAGAATGTTAATATAATGATCACATTATATAATAATATATATAGACGGGGTATGCTCTGGGACGGAAGGATTCGAACCTCCGAGTAGCGGGACCAAAACCCGTTGCCTTACCACTTGGCCACGCCCCATTTATTTCTATTCGACACTAATAAACACTAATATTGGTACGGGTTATTCGTCAACTCCAGTCTAAATATCTATTATTTAGAAAATGGATTACTAGAATTTTTATACACGTAGACTATACATGTAGACATAGAATTAAACTGAATTTATTGATCATTACATATAATTCAATTAAGATATTGTACGAAAGTATGATTTATTCTATTCTCTTTTGATTTGAGATATAGAAGGATTTTTGATTGGGTGAGTTCAAATCAAAGAAAGTTTTTTGGTCTATCTTATTTATTTTTATTCATTTTTTTTCTTCTATCAATAATACCCTATATTATAATAATAAAATATAATAATAAAAAACTCAATTAAATTTATTAATAACTCAATCAAAATAAATACAATTATCCCAAAAAACAAAATGTTTGTTATGCTTAATATTTTAAGTTTGATCTGTATCTACCTTAATTCTGCTCTTTATTCCAGTAGTTTTTTCGTCGCAAAATTGCCCGAAGCCTACGCTTTTTTGAATCCAATTGTAGATGTTATGCCAGTAATACCCCTGTTCTTTTTTCTCTTAGCCTTTGTTTGGCAAGCTGCTGTAAGTTTTCGATGATATTTTTAATAAAGTCCCAGACAAATTCATGATTTATTCGAAAAAAAAAATTCGTGGAATTGATAAGATCAGATACGTCTTACACTCTCAATTCAAATATTGAAATTCTTGTACAACCGCGACAAATCCGGATCACCCCACTTTATTTCTTGGTGTCAAAATAAAAAAGGTAGGGTATGTGGTATAAAAGTGGAGAATCTATTCTCTTTTTTCCTAAAAAAAATCTTGGAGATTGTGTAATGCTTACTCTCAAACTATTTGTTTACACGGTAGTGATATTCTTTGTTTCTCTCTTTATCTTCGGATTCCTGTCTAATGATCCAGGACGTAATCCTGGACGTGAAGAATAAAAAATAAGGTTTTCTTTGCTTGATTTTAAACTGTTATTAGTAAGATTTTATCTATTCCACTTCTTTAACTATTAATTTTTAACTATTAATAATAATAAAAAAGAGCTCGCGATAAATTCGAAAGAAAATGCCAAGTCATCAATGAAAACGGAAAGAGAGGGATTCGAACCCTCGGTACGAAAAACTCGTACAACGGATTAGCAATCCGACGCTTTAGTCCACTCAGCCATCTCTCCTCTCAATTGAAAAAGGATAATACTATGTTACATTATAAAAAAAAATAAGGCTTGAAAACGCCCGTCATAGTATATACTCTTATTTTTTTATTTCGTGATTTCGTCCGAAGGGGCTTTTTAGTTCCACGGCCCGGCCTGGTCAGTACTTAGCCGGGCCCGCCCTTTTGTTCCAACAAATCATAAATCAAAAGATTTATTAAAAAAAAAAAAAAAATTGCTTGTTATTGCGATAAACAAAAAGAACTTTTTCAATTTCTATGATATATAATCAAATGGTATCGAATCAAAGTGCCATTTCTTTCTTAGTTAGTCCTTTTATTCCGGTTTAAATAAGAAAAAGGGAACTCTCGTTTCTTGACACAACCCATTTTTTTTGTTATGGCTTAAGTTCGAGACAAAACCTCGGGCAAAAAAGCACTTGTTATTTAGTTATTAAAGTGAAATGAATCCCCTTTTCCTAATCTCATTAGGTCCTCTGATACAAAAGGTAAACGCTCTAGTTTTCATGATTCTTTTCTGATCTTTTGTTTTAGTTTTGATTAGGGTCGACAAAAGGTCCATTTATATACAATAATCGAATTGTAGCGGGTATAGTTTAGTGGTAAAAGTGTGATTCGTTCTATAACCCCTTATATAGTTAAAGGGTCTTTCGGTTTGATTAATATTCATTCCGAACAAAAACTTTAATTCTTAAAAGGATTGAATCCTTTACCTCTCAATGAAAAATTCGAGGAAGAATATACATTCTCGTGATTTGTATCCAAGAATCAATTTAAAATTGAAAAATTGGATTATGAGATTACGAAACATAATTTTTTTATTGGATCAATACTTCCAATTGAATGAGTATGAGTAAAGGACCCATGGATAAAGATAAAAAGTGTATTTCTAATCGTAACTAAATCTTCAATTTTCCATTTCTATAGGGGGAATTGAAGCAAAACAGCTATTAAACAATGTCTTTGGTTTACTAAAGACATCGATAAATTGTTTTAGCTCGGTGGAAACAAAATACTTTTCCTAAGGATTCTTTCAAATAGAAGTAGAGAACGAAGTAACTAGAAAGATTGTTAGAATATAAACCCCCTCCTTTCTATAGGGATCGTCTAGAAAGCGGGTTGTTCTGAATAGATTTAGACATAAAAGCTGACATAGACGTTATGGGTCGGATTTTTTTATTTCGTTCATGTCTGAATCTGGGAATTTATCCATCTTCCATAAAGGAGCTGAATGAAACCAAAGTTTCACGTTCAGTTTTGAATTAGAGACGTTAAAAATGATGAATCAACGTCGACTATAACCCCTAGCCTTCCAAGCTAACGATGCGGGTTCGATTCCCGCTACCCGCTTTTACTTTATCATTATAATCTTTAATATTCTAAAAATGAAATCTTTTTTTTTTTTAATATTAAATAAAAAAATGGAATGAATCGAATTAATGTAATGCATCATTGACTTGAATACTAAATTCTTGGAATTCTTTCAACAATTTTTCCGAACAAGAAATATGAAAATTGGAGTGAAAAGCGTCCATTGTCTAATGGATAGGACAGAGGTCTTCTAAACCTTTGGTATAGGTTCAAATCCTATTGGACGCAGTTTATTTCCATATATATATATATATTTTTTTCTATTTCTAT